AAAGAAGTACACAGATATGACATATCATTATATGGATAAGAGTGGGGGATTATGGGACAAAAAATAAATCCACTTGGTTTCAGACTTGGTACAACCCAAGGTCATCATTCTATTTGGTTTGCACAACCCAAAAATTATTCCGAAGGTCTACAAGAAGATCAAAAAATACGAAATTGTATCAAGAATTATATACAAAAAAATATGAAAATATCCTCTGGTGTGGAAGGAATTGCACGCATAGAAATTCGAAAAAGAATTGATCTGATTCAAGTCAGAATCTATATGGGATTCCCAAAGTTATTACTAGAAGGCAAGACGCGAAGAATCGAAGAATTACAGATGAATGTACAAAAAGAACTTAATTGTGTGAACCGAAAACTCAACATTGCTATTACAAGAATTACAAACCCTTATGGGCACCCTAATATTCTTGCAGAATTTATAGCCGGACAGTTAAAGAATAGAGTTTCATTTCGCAAAGCAATAAAAAAAGCTATTGAATTAACCGAACAGGCAGATACAAAAGGAATTCAAGTACAAATTGCAGGTCGCATCGACGGAAAAGAAATTGCACGTGTCGAATGGATCAGAGAAGGTAGGGTTCCTCTACAAACCATTCGAGCTAAAATTGATTATTGTTCCTATGCAGTCCGAACGGTCTATGGAGTATTAGGCATCAAAATTTGGATATTTGGGGAATAAGAATACTTTCCTTGTCTTTACTCTTTACAATATATCCATTGATAAAAAAAAATAGAATCAAAAAAAAACTTTTTCTTTTCATGCTTTTTCTCTTAAATAAAAAAAAATAAGCAATTCTATAGGTTTGAATAAAAATTTGATTGATGATTTCATATAATTGCTATGCTTAGTGTGCGACTCGTTGGTTTTTTTTATAGGATAGAATTCCAAAAAAATGGACAGACCCCTACTGTGAACTAATAACTATAGAACTAATAACCAACTCATCGTTTCACATTATCTGGATACAAAAAAACAGTCAAGATATGATATATTGTCATATCATTGTAGCAACTGAAATCTTTCTTGCATAAACAAAAAAAAATCAATCTGATTATGATATAAAAAAAGTATGCAGATAAAGGGAAGGTTGAGAGAAAGAAAGAAAAAGAATATCAATGATATAGGATTCCAATATATGTAAGGTTTATGAGTCATCTCATAAAAGGCAGTGTGATAAAGCATCAATACTGATTCATCCATAACTATATGAATCTATTCATAGAAAAAAATCAAGAGCCTCGGGCCAATAAAGACTGAAAAGATTGACTCAAGAACAAATTTCATGAGGGGCTCCATTGTAGAATTCAAACCTAACCATTAATTGCGAAGCGATGGTAACGATGGAACCTATGAATACGTAAGATTCTATTGAAAAATGAATCCTAATAATTCATTAGGTGGGATGGCGGAACGAACCAGGGACCAATTCATTTATTCCGAGAATTCATGAGCTAACCCTACAACTAAAATAGATATTGAAAGAGTAAATATTCGCCCGCGAAGGTTTTTATTAGATTACTCAATCTTCTTTTACATTACTCAATCTTGTTCGATCCAATATGATAATATGATCAAAGGCAAAACAAAATAAAGATTCGTTATAAAAAAACCACATTATCTCATTATCTAGAAATAGAAATAATTATCTAGAAAAAAAATACATGTTTAAGTATATATCCAAACAAGATATAGAAATTTCTAATAGATTAGATGAAATCTCAAAGACTCCATGATTCAGTATATTTTCATAAAATTCGAAAATTCGAATCGTTTCATTCGCGATGAGCCGGATGAGAAGAAACTCTCATGTCCGGTTCTGTAGTAGAGATGGAATTGAGAAAGAACCATCAACTATAACCCTAAAAGAACCAGATTTCGAAAACAACATAGAGGAAGAATGAAAGGAATATCTTATCGAGGTAATCGTATTTGTTTCGGTAAATATGCTCTTCAGGCACTTGAACCCGCTTGGATCACATCTAGACAAATAGAAGCAGGGCGACGAGCAATGACAAGAAATGTGCGCCGTGGTGGAAAAATATGGGTACGTATATTTCCAGACAAAGCAGTTACGGTAAGACCTACAGAAACACGTATGGGTTCGGGTAAAGGATCTCCCGAATATTGGGTAGCTGTCGTTAAACCAGGTAGAATACTTTATGAAATGGGCGGAGTAGCAGAAAATATAGCCAGAAAGGCTATTTCAATAGCGGCGTCCAAAATGCCTATAAGAACTCAATTTATTATTTCGGGATAGGAACGTAGAACCAAAGAAAAGAAGTCTTGGGGATAAAAAAACAATTGCAGATTTCTTTTTGACAAACAATATTTCTTTTTTTTTTTTTTACTTCGCCCTTTGCATTAACATTGAAAGAAGAGATTCAAAAATGATATGATTCAACCTCAAAGCCATTTGAATGTAGCGGATAACAGCGGGGCCCGAGAATTAATGTGTATTAGAATCATAGGAGCTAGT